TAATACACATAGAGTTAATGGTATTTCATAACTAATTGATTGAGCAGCAGCCCTTAATCCACCTAAAAAGGAATATTTATTATTTGATCCATATCCCGACATAAGAAGTCCAACGGGAGCAAGACTTGAAACAGCGATCCATAAAAAAACACCAATACTGAGATCGGCTAGAATAAGGCGATAGCTAAAAGGAATTACTGAATAACTTAGTAAAATGGATATGACTGCTATGGATGGCCCGATACTGAATAAACGAGTATCTCCTCTAGATGGAAGAAGATTCTCTTTGAAAAGTAGTTTTGTACCATCTGCTAGAGCTTGAAGAATTCCCAAAGGCCCAGCATATTCGGGTCCAATACGTTGTTGTATTCCTGCAGATATTTCTCTTTCTAACCAAACAATTACTAGTACACCTAGTGTGATTCCTAATACAAGAGTTAAAATAGGTACGAGTATCCATATGATCCCATACACTTCTTTTAAGGATTCCAATCTGGAAAAAGAATTGATAGCTTGTATTTCTGTTGTATCAATTATCATTTCAACGATCAACTTCTCCCATAATGATATCTATGCTACCTAGTATCGTCATAATATCAGCCAATTTCATTCTTTTAACTAACTGAGGAAGAATTTGCAAGTTGATAAAACCCGGTGGTCGAATTTTCCATCTCCAAGGAAAAACACTCTGATCTCCTATCAGAAAAATTCCCAATTCTCCTTTTGGTGCTTCGACTCTTACATAAAGTTCTTGCTTAGACAATTCAAAAGTTGGAGAAGGTTTTTTACTAATAAATCGATAGTCAAAATCATTCCATTCAGGGTCTTTTATTCTACCAAAGCGTCGAATTTCTAAATTCTCATAGGGTCCCCCTGGAATTCCTTCCAGAGCCTGTTGGATAATTTTTATGGATTCTGTCATTTCACTGATTCGTACTAAATACCGAGCTAATGAATCCCCTTCTTTTTGCCATTGAATCTCCCAATCAAATTCGTCGTAAGACTCATAACGATCAATTTTACGAAGATCCCACTGTATTCCGGAAGCTCGTAGCATTGGGCCCGATAAACCCCAATTTAGTGCTTCTTCTGCGCCAATAATGCCTACGCCTTCAACTCGTTCTAAAAAAATAGGATTCCGCGTAATAAGCTTTTGATATTCAGCAACCCCGGTTAAAAAATAATCGCAAAAATCCAAACATTTATCTATCCAGCCATGAGGTAGATCAGCAGCTACTCCTCCGATACGAAAATAATTATGCATCATGCGCATACCGGTAGCAGCTTCGAACAAGTCATATATTAACTCTCGTTCTCGAAAAATATAGAAGAAAGGGGTCTGTGCCCCAATATCTGCCATAAAAGGGCCAAGCCATAACAAATGAGAAGCGATACGACTTAACTCCAACATAATAGCTCTGATATAGCTAGCCCTTTTAGGTACTTGAATATTGCCTAGCTGTTCGGGTCCATTTACGGTTATTGCTTCTGTGAACATAGTAGCTAAATAATCCCAACGCGTTACATAAGGCAAATATTGTATAATTGTTCGATTTTCCGCAATTTTCTCCATCCCTCTATGTAAATAACCCAGTATTGGTTCACAATCAATAACATTTTCACCATCGAGAGTAACAATCAGTCGAAGAACACCATGCATTGATGGGTGGTGAGGGCCCATATTGACTATCATGAGGTCTTTTCTTGTAGTTGGTGCAATCATAAGTTTTTTCCCGAGTCGTTCTTCCATGCATTGCTGAAAGTAAAAAGAAGTTCATCAAAATTTAAACGACTAAGCTCAAATGGTATCACGCTTCAAATTAACGAGTTTTTATCTCTCGAATATTTAACTCACTAATTAATTCTTTATAGCGTCTTCTATTTTTTTTTGACAAATAGGCCAGCAGTCGTTGGCGTTTTCCCAAAATTTTCCGTAAACCTCTCTGGGATGAAGAGTCTTTTTTGTGCAATTCCAAATGTGAAGTAAGTCTTCTTATCTTAGTGGTAAAACTGAATACTTGAAATTCAACAGACCCTCTGTTTTCTTCGTTTTCTTTTTGAGAAATAACCGAAATGAATGAATTTGTTACCATAAAGAAATCCCCTTTCCCTTTTTACAGATATGGATTTTATTGATCAGTAATAATAATGTCATTAATTGGAATCTGGTATATACAATAATCTAATCCAAATTTCTTTATGAACTCCTAATTTTCTGAATTCAAATCAATTAATCCAATTTCTAATTGGATTTAGATAGGGATAGAAAAGGATTGGTACATTTTCGCATCGAAGAATTTAGACCTAAAACAAAGAAGGTTCTGTTGATTCATTTCGAGATCTAATCGAGATATTATTCATTTCCTATTGGATATTAGAATGAAATGTGAGACAAGACATGTGATCTATGTATTTGTTTGCTTTGATATACCCTATTATATATATAGATATATAGGGTATAGAATATATAGAAAAAGTGTATTATCCACGAAATGTCAAAATTTCAATCGTGGATACAGATGTATTCTTAACATACTGAAACGACTCCCATTATTGGTATCAAACCAATAACGATTCATACAAGCTAAATCCTCTAATCGATAATTAGGCCAAAGAAAGAGCTTTAATTTCATTAATTGACTTTTCTCTCTATCAAAATGGTTACTGTCATGCGAAACTTGGCTGCTGTCTTTTACGTCCTTTGCATTCCAAAATACTGGATTTCTATCTTCACCATTTCTATTCTTTGAATTAAAACAACTTAGAATTTGCAACTTTCTACGACGTCTAAACGAAAAAATATTTTCAGGAACAAGCAAATCCAAATGATTTTTGTCTCTATTTTCAGTTATTCTTTGGTGTGATGAAATAGTTTCATCAAAATTCTTCTTAGAAACATATCTTTGTTCTTGGTATTTTTGATTAGTTTGGTGCTTACTCTTATGAACCAATGAAATACCTATGGTTTGATACATAATAAATTGTGCATCGTTTTTTCCAAACAGACGAATGGGTTCTATAATCAATATTCCCTTTTTCATCAATTGGTTAAGAGTTAAATTCTTCTCAATCAGCATTATATCCAAACTCATTTCTCTATTTTGAATTAAGGGTATAGTAATTTGGGTTGGATCTATCAGTCTAAGCAGGAGACAATATACCTTGACATTATTGATCAGTCTTTGATTCAAAGTATCGTCCCATCTCAATTGAAAAAGCAAATAACGTTTCAGGAAGAAATCTAGTTCTGCTCTCGCGCTGCTTTTGTATTGTTTTTTCTTTTTCCCCTTTTTCATGTCTGATCTTGCATAATTTTCTTCACTATCTTTTTGTTGTGAGAGAACGGATCCAAGATTTCCTGGACTTGTGGGTTCTTTTTCTCCTTGATTTCGATGCTTTTTATTCGATGGTATCAAAAAACTTCCTTTTTGCTTTTGATTTATTTTTTTATTTTCACTACTATTTTCATTTTTATTCAAATTTGAAAGAAGTAATTTGCTTGGTATAAACCAAGGTTTGCTTTTATATGCATTATAAAGTAACACAAATTCTGGGAAGAACCAAGGTTCCAAATTCGCTATGCGACACTTTAGCATTTTTTCATTCATTCCCATCCAATCAAAAAATACTTTGTCGGAGTTTGGTGGATTGATTTCTGGAATCATAAGATAAAAAAGATCTTTTTTAGGAATTATTTGAGTATTTTGATTCCGATTGCTGACCCAAGCCTCAATATCGTCTTTTTGTTTAAGATCAAAATTGAGAATGTTCCAATCAAAATATTTTCTATCGACCGTTTTTTCCATATATAGAATATGGACCTTTCCTAGATAATTATCGATAGGGATGTTCCTCAGTATATTTTCTTTATGCGTGTTATAAGAAATCTCTTGCTTCTTACGTCCTTGAAACGGAGATCTATAAAAAAAGTATTCCGTTTTATTTTCATAATTAAGAAATTGATATGATAAAAGATCATATTTATAGTATTTTTGCAAATTCTCTTTTCTTTTTTGATTAGATAATGAATATACTTCAATTTGTTTTTTGAAATCAATTAATTGGTCTTTTTCATATGAATGCCTTTTGCTAAAATTTTCCTTTTTACGCTGATGAACTGTATTGCGCCATTTTTCTGGTATTAATCTATACCATCTGCTCTGAGATAAATTGTATTGATAATATCCTCTTAACCACTTTTTCCATTGATTCATTTCATAACTCGGAAGTTTCTTATCCCCTAATTTCGAATCAACCATTCCTTGTGTTTCAAAAGAATCCTTTATTTCAGGCGGGGGGATTCCTTGAGATTGAAGAACAGCTCTTAATTTATACGAGTTACTAACTTGGATTTGTGATAATTTGAAAAATACATATGCTTGTGACACGTAGGATAAGTCATAAAAAATAGGTGAATTTTTTTGACTATTACTAATATTATCAAGTGACTTTTTTATAGTCGAAATAAATGGAATTCGATTTTTTTTAATTTTATTAATTCTTTCTTGTTTTCTTTCATTATTGTAAAGGGATTTATCAATAATTTTTTTTGTTGATTCAAGAAAAAGTTCTGTATTCATTCTGGGAATATTAATGATACATAAAAATATATCTGTGTAGATTCTTTCAATGAAAAATTTCAAAAAAAGAGGTAATTTAGAGATTAATTGAGCATTTCTTTTTTTGAATATTTGCCATTTTTCGAATCTTTTAGCATTATAACTTGTTTTTTTAAGACTAATATTATTTATTCTTGGAGTTACTTTTTTTTGCTCTTTTATAATTCTTTCTATTTGATTTCGAATTGTACTTGTTCTAGTAGTCAAATCCTTGATTTTTTTTTCTGTTAATGAAGAATTTGTCCAATTCGTAGATGCAATTTCACTAAACGATTCGTGAATTAGCTGATTGCTTATTATAGAATCTTTTTCTTCTTTAATTTCACTTGATTCATATACTTCTCTTCCTGTTAATCGAAATAATAAAATTTTTGAAAGTTC